ATTTAAACCATTTAAATGGTTTAAGTATAAATAATAAAAGCATTAAGTGGATGCCTTGGCATTAATTTAATTTTTAGGACGTAAAAAATGCGAAAAGCTATATTAAATATTATTATATTTTGAAATATAGATTTCCTAAAGAAAACTTTTTCTTTGTGAAAATTTTAAAAACAGTGAATTGAAATATCTAAGTAACTGTTAAAAAAATCAAACGAGATTCTGTGAGTAATGACGAATGAAAATGGAAATTAGGTTTATAAAACTAAAACAATTATTTGAAAAATTTTGAAAAATTTACTTAAGAAGGTGAAAGTCCTGTAGAATAATTATTAATTTTATTATAGTAAAAAGAGGTATGTGTAATCTTTTTTGAATATTGGGGAACCACCCTCAAAACCTTTTAAAAATTAATGATCGATAGTGAACAAGTACTGTAAAGGAAAGGTGAAAAAGAACTTTTGAGTTTGAAATAATTCTGAAACTTAATGTTAATAATCAATTGGAACTTTTTTAAAAAGTGACAGTGTACCTTTTGCATAATGGGCCAGCAAGTTTATTTTTATAGCAAGCTTAATTTAATAAAGTAGGCGTAGATAAATCAAGTTTTAAAAAGCTTTTTAGTTATATAAATAAGACCCGAAACTGAGTGATCTAACCATGAACAGATTGAAAAATAGGTAAAACTATTTGGAGGATCGAACTCACATATGTGGCAAAATATGGAGATGATTTGTGGTTAGGAGTGAAAGGCTAATCAAACTCAGAGATAGCTGGTTTTCCGCGAAATCTATTGAAGTAGAGCATTTAAAATCTTTTTTTGGGGTAGAGCACTCATTGAGCTAGGGGGTGTAAAAACTTACTAAATTCTTAGAAACTCCGAATACAAAAAAAAGTAATTTAAATAGACAGACATTAGGCGCTAAGGTCTATTGTCAAGAGGGAAACAGCCCAGATTGATCGCTAAGGTCTCTAAATAATATTCTAAGTGAAAAAGGAAGTGAAAAAATTATTACAACCAGTAGGTAGGCTTGGAAGCAGCCATCCTTTAAAGAAAGCGTAATAGCTCATTGGTCTAGTTTTTTTGCGCCTAAAATGTATCGAGACTTAAGAAATTTACCGAAGCGGCAAGTTTTATTTTAAATAAAACGGTAGCGGAACATTCTGTATGTTAATAAAGATATATTGTGAAATATATTGAAGATATCAGAAAAGAAAATGCTGGCATTAGTAACAAAAAATAACGTATATGAATCGTTATCACCGTAAATCCAAGGGTTTCTATGTTAAAATGTATTGCATAGAGTGAAACGGCCCCTAAGAAAGATTTGACGAAAGCAAATTTTGATGGGATAATTTTTAAATTAAATTTTTTTAAAAAAGTGACAAAAATTTTTTAATTTTTCAGGAAATAGCTTTTTTAATTAAAAACCGTACCCTAAACCGACACAGGTGGATAGGTCGAGTAGACTAAGGTGAATGAGAGAACTATATTGAAGGAACTCGGCAAAATGACTTTGTAACTTCGGGATAAAAAGTACCTAATTAATTTAAATAATTAGGTGTCACAAAATAGGGGGTTGCGACTGTTTAATAAAAACTTAGGACTCTGCTAAATGGTAACATGATGTATAGGGTCTGACACCTGCCCGGTGCTGGAAGATTAAAAGGAGATGTTTGCGCATTAAATGGAAGTCCCAGTAAACGGCGGCCGTAACTCTGACGGTCCTAAGGTAGCGAAATTCCTTGTCGGGTAAGTTCCGACCTGCATGAATGGTGTAACGACATCCCCGCTGTCTCCAATATAGACTCAGTGAATTTGAATTATCCGTGAAGATGCGGATTTTCTATAGTTAGACGGAAAGACCCCGTGAACCTTTACTACATCTTTATATTGTTATTTTATCTAATACGTGTAGCATAAGTGGTAATCTTTTAGATCTTTACGCTAGTAAATTGTTTAGATATCCTTGAAATACCACTCTTATTATAATAAATAACTAATATTTTTTTAAATAGACATTGTATGGTTGGTAGTTTGACTGGGGCGGTCACCTCCTAAAGAGTAACGGAGGTGTACAAAGGTAAGCTCAAATTGGATAATAGTATCAGTTGTAGAGCATAATGGTAAAAGCTTGCTTGACTGTAAGATAGACATATCAAACAGGGACGAAAGTCGGTCATAGTGATCCGATAATTCTTTGTGGAAAGATTATCGCTCAACGGATAAAAGGTACTCCGGGGATAACAGGCTGATGACTCCTAAGAGCTCCTATCGACGGAGTCGTTTGGCACCTCGATGTCGACTCATCACATCCTGGAGCTGAAGAAGGTTCCAAGGGTTCGGCTGTTCGCCGATTAAAGTGGTACGTGAGTTGGGTTTAGAACGTCGTGAGACAGTTTGGTTCCTATCTTCTATAGATGTTTTGAAAAATGAAAGAATCTAACTCTAGTACGAGAGGACCGAGAAGGGTAAATCTCTGGTGTATCGGTTGTTGAAAAGCATCGCCGAGTAGCTAAATTTATTTTGGATAATTACTGAAAGCATCTAAGTAAGAAACCATTCTTAAAATTTTTTTCATATAAAAACTGTAAAAGACGATTACATTGATAGGTTTTAAGTATAAGTATTGTAAAATATTAAGCTTAAAAATACTAAACGTTTTAAAAATTAAAATATAATTATTTCTTTGTAGCTCAACGGTAGAGCAAATGGCTGTTAACCATTAGGTTGTAGGTTCAAATCCTATCAAAGAAGTTTTATATTTTAGGTCGAATAGCCAAGTCAGGTTTACGGCAGTAGTTTGCTAAACTATCAGTTAATTTATTAACTCGTGGGTTCAAATCCCACTTCGACTTATTTTCTTAATAATTAATAAGATGATGTAGTTTAATGGTAGAGCGTGGGAATCATAATCCTAATGTTGTAGGTTCAAATCCTACCATCATTATTATTTCTTAAATAAAAAAAATACCATTATTATTATTCTAAAACGGAAGGTAGCATAGTCTGGCTAATGCATCTGTTTTGGGAACAGAAGATCAAAGGTTCAAATCCTTTTCTTCCGAAAATGGGTAATAAGATGAGATAGAGTAATAGGTAACTTATCAGGCTCATAATCTGAAGATGTAGGTTCAAGTCCTGCTCTCATCATTTCATTAATAAAATTTATGATTCAAATTCAAACTAAATTAAAAGTAAACGATAATAGCGGTATTAAAATAGGACAATGTTTAAAAATTTATAAAAAAAAAGTAGGAAAAATTGGTGATACAATTTTAATTTCTGCAAAAAAATTACGTTTAAATCAAAAAAAAAAAATTAAAATAATTAAAGGAGATTTATTTAAAGCTTTAATTATTCATACAACATATCAAAAAAAAAGTACTATAGGTAATTTAATAAAATTTGATAAAAATTGTATAATTATTTTAAATAATCAAAATAAACCTTTAGGGACACGTATCTTCGGTCCAATTACTTCTGAATTTAGAAAACAAAAAAATTTCAAAATATTATCATTAGCTTCAAATATTTTATAAAAATCTATGGAAAAAAATTTACAAAATCATTATCAAAATATTACTGTTTACGATCTTTTAACAAAATTAAATCTTAAAAATATATTTGAAATTACTAAAATTACTAAAATTTGTTTAAATATTGGTTTTAAAAATGCAAATATTGAAAAAAAAAAATTAATTAATATAATTTTACTTTTAAAATTAATAACGAATCAAAAACCTATAATCACAAAATCAAAAAAAAATAATATTTTTTTAAAAATAAAAAAAAATTCAATTATTGGTTGTAAAATAACTTTAAGAAAAAAAAATATTTTTAATTTTTTAGAAAAAATTTTAATTTTCATTTTACCAAATTTAACTAAAATAAATTTTAATTTTACAAATAAAAATATTTTTAATTTTCAAATTCAAAATGTCTTACAGTTTTTCGAATTAAAAACAGAATTCTTAAAATTTAAAGATATACCTCCAATAGATGTATCAATTCATACAAATGCAAAAAATAATAATGAATTATTTTTATTATTAAATTCATTTTTAATAATAAAAAAATAATTTTTTAGCAAAAATAGCTCAATGGTAGAGTATAACCTTGCCAAGGTTAATGTTGAGGGTTCGAATCCCTTTTTTTGCTTTATATATGTTAAATAAATGGACCCAAAGGCGGTATTTGGTATTTCCATTAAATTTAATAAGGGAATAATAAAAGAATTGACATTTATTTTGTGATTATAGATTAATTGGTAAATCATTTTCCTTCCAAGTAAATATTGTGGGTTCGAGTCCCACTAATCACATATTAGGAGAAATGGCTGAGTGGTTAAAGGTGGCAGACTGTAAATTTGTTGAAGTAATTTCTACGTAGGTTCAAATCCTACTTTCTCCAAAAATATATTTTTATATTTATACGTAATTTTATAAATACAGGTAACTGTGATTTTTTTATAATTAAAATAAATATTTATTATTTATATTTTTCACAAGAAAATAATAAAAATATATTTAAGTATATTAAGGGTACAGCTTTTTGTTCTATTTTTAATTCAAATATTGCTGAATGTTCCTGTAGGGAATCATGTGATAGTAACTTTTATCTGAAAGAGAAGGAGTTGCACCTTTTAGATAGAAAAAAGCACCATTATTTCAAACTATTCTAAATAATTTAAAAGATAGTAATAGGGAAATATACCCTTTTGCCTTGTTGCAGTTTTAAAAATGGAGTTTTAATTCTTTAGCCTATTATTCAAATAATGTGGAATATGACATAACTAGCGGATATTTTAATAGATGTACAATAGGTAATAGATTATTATATATATCGATGACTACTAAAAAGACTACAAATTTATGTTTAAAATTCTCTAATAATGAATTTGCAATTCAAAGAATGATGCTTTATTTAATTTACATGAAACCTATCCAGAGGGAACATTTAGTATTTTGTTAAGAGGAGTCTGCTATTATTTTAACCAGTACACTTTTTTTAAGAGATATTGATGAAAATAAAAATTAAAAAAAACATTTATAATAAATAAATGTTTTTTAAATATAATTTAAATAAAAATAATAGAAATTTTTTATCCTTTAAGACAATATAAAATGAGAATTAATATAAGAATGTTATATTATTAAAATTTAAATCTTTGTTATTTTAAAAATATATATTAAATCATTAATATAAAAATTAAATAGAGTTTGATCCTGGCTCAGAATAAATGCTATCGGTATGCTTAACACATGCAAGTTGAATGTTTTTAAAACATAGCGGACGGGTGAGTAACACGTGAATTATCTACCTTTTAATTCGGAATAATTAGTTTTCTAAAAATTCGGAATAAATAAATTAAAGTTTTTTAACGTTAAAAGATGAGTTTGCGCAAGATTATGGTAGTTGGTAGTTTAAAAGACTACCAAGCCTATTATCTTTAGCTGGTTTGAAAGAATGATCAGCCACATTGGGACTGAGACACGGCCCAAACTTTTTTAAAGGCAGCAGTGGGGAATTTTGGACAATGAGCGAAAGCTTGATCCAGCAATACCGAGTGAGTGATGAAGGCTAATTAGGTTGTAAAGCTCTTTCATTAAGGAGGAAAATGACAGTACTTAAAAAAGAAGTTCCGGCTAATACCCGTGCCAGCAGCCGCGGTAATACGGGAGGAGCGAGCATTATTCGGAATGATTAGGCGTAAAGGGTTTGTAGGTGGTTTTTTAAGTTGAAAGAAACAAATTAAAGCTCAACTTTATACATTTTTTCAAAACTGATAAACTGGAGTATAAATAGAGGATAATGGAATTTCTATTGGAGTGATAAAATACGTTGATAATAGAAGGAAGACCAATGGCGAAGGCAATTATCTGGGTATATACTGACACTGAGAAACGAAAGCTTGGGTAGCGAACGGGATTAGATACCCCGGTAGTCCATGCTGTAAACGATGAGTGCTAATATTTAGAATTTTTAGATATAATAGCTAACGCGTTAAGCACTCCGCCTGAAAAGTATAATCGCAAGATTGAAATTCAAAGGAATTGACGGGAGTCTACACAAGCGGTGGAGCATGTGGTTTAATTCGATAATACGCGCAGAACCTTACCAACTCTTGCTAATTTTTATATAAAATATTATATAAAAAACAGGCGTTGCATGGCTGTCGTCAGCTCGTGTTGTGAAATGTTTGGTTAAATCCTTTAACGAGCGCAACCCCTATTGTTAGTTGCTATTTTATTAAAAAAATTAAAAGCACTCTAACAAAAAAATTAATGATAGGTTAATGGAAGGTGGGGATGACGTCAAGTCTTCATGGCCCTTATGAGTTGGGCTACACACGTGCTACAATGATAATTACAATGAGAAGCAATAATGATCAAAGTTGGAGCAAATCTTTAAAAATTATCCTAGTTCGGATTAAGGGCTGAAACTCGCCCTTATGAAGTTGGAATCGCTAGTAATCGCAGAACAGCATGCTGCGGTGAATATGTTACTGGACTTTGTACACACCGCCCGTCACATCAGGGAAGTTGATTATTTTTAAAATAATTTTTAATTATTTAATATTATTATGTAATTTTTTAATTATAATAATTTATAATTTATATTAAATAAATTAAAATTCCTAAAAAGTAATTAGTAACTTTGATGAAGTCGTAACAAGGTAGTCGTAGGGGAACCTGTGTCTGGAAGAGATCTTTAAACATTCTTAAATTAATTTTCAAAAATATAAGGAAAATAGTTTAATTGGTAAAATCATAGTCTCCAAAATTATTGTTATGGGTTCAAGTCCCATTTTTCCTGTTTTATTTAATTTATTAAATTATTATAAATCAAAAAAATTTTATAATATCTGAAATTAATTAAATTCAAGTTATAAAAATAAAATTTTATTTAAAATACTTTTTAACAAAAGGGAATTTAAATTTAGATTTATAATAATTTAATAAATTAAATAGAAATTTTAAAAGAAATTTAATAAGATTATGCAAAAAAAATTAAAAATTATATTTTTATTTTTATTTTTAAGTATAAGCATAAGCATTTTTATCTTATACTTACATAACGTTTTACCTTATATTAATTTAAAAATTATATTTTTATTATTAAAAAACAGAATTAATATCTTTACTCTATGTATAGATGATGACCACTTTCATCCACGTTATATATCAAGTGGGGATTTTAATTTATTAATTACGGAATTATCAGAAGATTTTTCTTAAAAAAAAAATTATAACAAGTTAATTTAAAATAGATGAAAAAAAAAATAAAGAGGGATTGTTTTTTTTTTAAAAAAAAATGCATTAATATTTTCATAAATATCAAATTACAGTATAAAAGAAATTTATATCTATAAAATGTTACATAATTATAATAAAATTTTTTAATTTTAAATATACATTATTTTAAAGATACAATGTTTTAATAGAAATTATTTTTTAAAAATTTTATATTATTTAAGAAAAAAAATATTTTATTAGTTTTTCTAAATATAAATAATACTATTTATATTTTTTTTGAATTAAAAAAATTCAACAATATTTAATTTTGTATATATTAAAAAAAAATCAACAATATTATGACAATAACAAATTATATAAATAATCAATTTACTTTTTTAGATATGGCAGAACCTTGGCAATTAGGTTTTCAAGATCCAGCAACTCCAGTTATGGAAGGTATTATTAACTTTCACCATGATTTAATGTTTTTTTTAATTATGATTACTGTATTTGTTTGTTGGATGTTATTTAGAGTTATTACTCTTTTTGATGAAAAAAAAAATAAAATACCATCAACTGTTGTACATGGAGCTACTATAGAAATTATTTGGACTTCAATTCCAGCTTTAATTTTATTAACAGTTGCAGTTCCTTCTTTCGCGTTATTATATTCAATGGATGAAGTAATTGACCCAATTATTACTTTAAAAGTAATTGGTAGTCAATGGTATTGGAGTTATGAATATTCAGATAATTTAGAATTTTCAGATGAACCTTTAATTTTTGATAGTTATATGGTACAAGAAGATGATTTAGCTATTGGTCAATTTAGACTTTTAGAAGTGGATAATCGTGTAGTAGTTCCAACTAATAGTCATATTAGAGTATTAATTACTGCATCGGATGTATTACATTCTTGGGCTATACCATCATTAGGTATAAAATTAGATGCTTGCCCAGGTCGTTTAAATCAAACTTCGATGTTTATTAAAAGAGAGGGTGTTTTTTATGGACAATGTAGTGAAATTTGTGGAGTAAATCATGGATTTATGCCTATTGTTATAGAAGCAGTATCATTAGAAGATTATTTAACTTGGTTAAAAAATAAAATTAATTTTAATTTTAATATATAATAAGTAAAAACATATATGATATTTAAAATCATTGGTATAATTTTTATAGTAATATTATTATTTACAGATATTAAACAAATAATTAACAAAATTAAGCAATTTTTCCATAAATAATGAAAATTAAAAAAGCCAACGCTTTTTTTAATAAAAATATAAATAATTTTGCATTTAAAATAAATTAAAAAAAAAATATTCAAAAATGAATTTTCAAAATATAAATAAATGGTCAACAAGATGGCTTTTTTCAACAAATCATAAAGATATTGGAACTTTATATTTAATTTTTAGTGCTTTTGCTGGTGTTGTTGGTACAACATTTTCTCTTTTAATTAGAATGGAATTAGCACAACCAGGTAATCAAATTTTTATGGGAAATCATCAATTATATAATGTTGTTGTTACCGCACATGCTTTTATTATGGTTTTCTTTTTAGTTATGCCTGCTTTAATCGGTGGTTTTGGTAATTGGTTTGTTCCTTTAATGATAGGTGCTCCTGATATGGCTTTTCCTCGTATGAATAATATTAGTTTTTGGTTATTACCTCCTTCTTTATTATTATTAGTTTCTTCAGCTATCGTTGAATCTGGGGCTGGTACTGGTTGGACAGTTTATCCACCATTATCTAGTGTTCAAGCACATTCAGGACCTTCTGTAGATTTAGCTATTTTTAGTTTACATTTATCAGGTATTTCTTCTTTATTAGGTGCTATTAATTTTATTTCAACAATTTATAATATGAGAGCTCCTGGTTTAAGTTTTCATAGATTACCTTTATTTGTATGGTCTATATTAATTACTGCATTTCTTTTATTATTAACTTTACCTGTACTGGCTGGGGCAATTACTATGTTACTAACTGATAGAAATTTAAACACTTCATTTTACGATCCATCAGGTGGAGGTGATCCAGTATTATATCAACATTTATTTTGGTTTTTTGGTCATCCAGAGGTTTATGTTTTAATTTTACCAGCATTTGGTATTATTAGTCAAGTTTCTGCATCTTTTGCAAAAAAAAATGTATTTGGTTATTTAGGTATGGTTTATGCTATGTTATCTATCGGTTTACTAGGTTCAATTGTATGGGCGCACCACATGTTTACTGTTGGTTTAGATGTAGATACACGCGCTTACTTTTCAGCAGCTACTATGATTATTGCGGTACCCACGGGTATTAAAATATTTAGTTGGTTAGCAACTTTATGGGGAGGTTCTCTAAAATTTGAAACACCTTTATTATTTGTTTTAGGTTTTATTTTATTATTTGTTATGGGCGGAGTAACTGGTGTAGCTATGTCTAATTCGGGTTTAGATATTGCATTACATGATACCTATTATATTGTGGGGCATTTTCATTATGTATTATCTATGGGTGCTGTTTTTGGTATATTTACTGGATTTTATTTTTGGATTGGAAAAATTTCTGGTCGTAGATATCCTGAAATTTTAGGACAAATTCATTTTTGGTTATTTTTTATTGGGGTAAATGTTACTTTTTTTCCAATGCATTTTTTAGGTTTAGCAGGTATGCCTAGAAGAATCCCAGATTTTCCTGATGCTATGAGTGGTTGGAATGCTGTAAGTAGTTTTGGTTCTTATATTTCATTTTTTTCAGCTTTATTCTTTTTTTACATTGTATATGTAACATTAGTTCACGGTAAAAAAATTGAAAATTAAAAAATATAAATAATAGGATTCAGATTTTAAATAAAATAGCACAAATTTAATATACTTATAATTTAATACCACGATCTTAAATTATAATATTAAAAAAAATATATTCTTTAAGATATTTTAAATAATTAAAAAATTAATAATATATTTATGTTATTACAAGCTTCTAAATTTTTAGGTGCAGGATTAGCTACTTTAGGATTAATTGGTGCTGGTATCGGTATCGGTAATGTTTTTGGTTCTTTAATTATAGGTATTTCAAGAAATCCTTCTTTACAACAAGAATTAATGAGAACTGCTATTTTAGGTTTTGCTTTAACTGAAGCAATTGCTTTATTCTGTTTAATGATGGCTTTTTTAATTTTATTTGCTTTTTAATTAAAATTAAATCCTACAAAATATAATAAAAATAAATTTTTATTATATTTTTACCCTGTTACATAATTATTTATAGTAAATATCTAAATAATTTAAAAAAAAAAATATTTATTTTTTTAATAATATATAAAAATTTAATATTTATAATTATTTTTAATTTATGAAAATTTTAAAAAAATTTAGTCAATATTTATTACAAATTTTACCTATAATAAATTATACTTTATATAAAAATGAATTATGTATTAATATTTCTTCAGATAAATTAATTCCTATTTTATTTTTTTTTAAAAATCATACAAATACACAATTTAAAGTATTATCTGAAATTTGTGCTGTTGATTATATTAATAAAGAAAAACGTTTTGAAATTATTTATAATTTATTAAGTATACGTTTTAATAGTCGTTTAAAGATTAAAATTACAATTAATGAATTACAACCTATAAATTCTATTATTAAAATATATAGAGCTGCAAATTGGTGTGAAAGAGAGGTTTGGGATATGTTTGGTATTTTTTTTTTAAATCATCCAGATTTAAGAAGAATTTTAACTGATTATGGTTTTGAAGGACATCCTTTACGTAAAGATTTCCCTTTAAGTGGTTTTTTAGAAGTTTTTTATAATGAATTAAAAAAAAGAGTTGTTTATGAACCTATTAATTTATCACAACAATATAGAGTATTTGAATTTAATAATCCTTGGGATAAAAAAATAAATATATAATATCTTATTTATTAAATTTATTAATTATTTTCGTTTTTAGGTAATTTTTCATTTCATATTATGAGATGGAACAAAAAATCATTATTTGCAGTTATTAATAATCATTTAATAGATTATCCTACTCCTATTAATTTAAATTATTTTTTTGGATTCGGTTCGTTAGCCGGTATTATGTTAGTAATACAAATTTTAACTGGTATTTTTTTAGCAATGCATTATACACCACATATCGATTTAGCTTTTAATAGTGTTGAACATATTATGAGAGATGTTAATAATGGTTGGTTAATTCGATATACACATGCAAATGGAGCTTCTTTTTTTTTTATTGTAGTATACGTACATATTTTTAGAGGTTTATATTATGGTTCTTATATAACACCGAGAGAAGCTATATGGTGCTCAGGTGTAATTATTTTTATTTTAATGATGGCTACTGCTTTTATGGGTTATGTTTTACCTTGGGGACAAATGAGTTTTTGGGGTGCAACTGTTATTACTAATTTATTTTCTGCAATCCCTTTAATAGGTAAAGATATTGTTGATTGGTTATGGGGAGGTTTTGCTGTTGATAATCCAACATTAAATCGTTTTTTTAGTTTACATTTTACTCTTCCTTTTATAATAGTAGGTGCTGTATTAGTTCACTTAATTTTATTACATGAAGTTGGTTCTAATAATCCATTAGGTATTACATTAAAAACTGAAAATATACCTTTTTACCCTTATTTTTATACAAAAGATTTATTCGGTTTAATGGTTTTATTTTTAGTTTTTTTTATTTTTGTTTTTTATTATCCAAATACTTTAGGTCATCCAGATAATTATATTGAAGCAAATCCAATGAAAACACCTTTACATATTGTTCCTGAATGGTATTTCTTACCTTTTTATGCAATTTTAAGATCTATTCCTAATAAAATTGGTGGAGTTGTTGCAATGTTTGGTTCATTAATAATTTTATTAACTATACCTTTTACAAACTCATCTGAAATCAGAAGTACAGCTTTTAGACCTATTTTTAAAGTTTGTTATTGGTTATTAGTTATAGCTTTCTTAATATTAGGTTGGATTGGACAATGTCCAGTTGAATATCCTTATACTGAAATTGGTATTATAAGTATGATTTATTATTTTTTTTTTTTTATCATAATTATACCATTTTTAGGTAAATTTGAAGCATATTTAGTACGTTATAGTATTAATAAATAATTTAATTTTATTTATAAGTAATATAAGAATAAATTACTTATAAATAAAATTAACAACATTAATTAAATTAAATATATCAAATTAAAATTATGCATAAAAAAATATTAAACAATATTTTTTTATTATTTTTTTTATTTAGTAATAAAATTATTAGTAAAATCGATAGCTAAAGTATTTAATTTTTTATCTAATTCTTTTGAAATTTCTTTTTTTGTTAAAATTTCTTCTAAAATATCAGAATGATTATTTTGAATAAAGTTTAACCAATTAGTTTCAAAAATTGAAATTTTATCTACAGCAATTTTATCTAAGAAACCTCGTACACCTAAATAAATAATTACAATTTGATCTTCAACAGATAAAGGTATATTTAAACCTTGTTTTAACATTTCTGTTAATCTAACCCCTCTATTTAATTGTTGTTGAGTAGTTGCATCTAAATCAGAACCAAATTGTGCGAAAGCTTGTACTTCTCTAAATTGTGCTAATTCTAATTTCATAGTACCTGCTATTTGTTTCATAGCTTTAATTTGAGCTGCAGAACCTACACGACTTACAGATAAACCAACACTAATTGCAGGTCTTTGACCTTCATTAAATAATTCAGTTTCTAAAAAAATTTGTCCATCAGTAATTGAAATAACATTAGTTGGGATATATGCAGAAACATCTCCTGCTTGTGTTTCGATAATAGGTAAAGCTGTTAAAGAACCACCACCTATTTTTCTATTCATTTTAGCAGCTCTTTCTAATAAACGAGAGTGTAAATAAAATACATCACCTGGGTAAGCTTCTCGACCTGGAGGTCTTCTTAATAATAAAGACATTTGTCTATAAGCTACAGCTTGTTTTGATAAATCATCATAAAAAATAACAGCATGTTTTCCATTATCTCTAAAATATTCACCTAAAGCACAACCAGTATAAGGTGCTAAATATTGTAAAGGTGCCGAATCAGAAGCAGTAGCTGCTACAATAACAGAAAAAAACATTGCATTTTTTTCCTCTAAAGTTTTAGTTAATTCAGCAATTGTTGATCTTTTTTGACCTACACCTACGTAAATACAGTATAATTGATTATTTATATCTTTTTTTAAATGAGGTTCTCTTTGATTAATTATAGTATCAATAGCAATAGAAGTTTTTCCGGTTTGTCTATCACCAATAATTAATTCCCTTTGTCCTCTACCAATAGGAATTAAACTATCTACAGCTTTTAAACCTGTTTGTACAGGTTCTTTAACACTTTCTCTAGGCATAATACCTGGAGCTTTAACTTCTACTCTACTTTCTAATTTACTATTAATTTGACCTTTACCGTCAATAGGTTGTCCTAAAGCATCTACTACTCTACCTAATACTTCTGGTCCTACAGGAACACTAACAATAGATCCGGTTCTTCTTACAAAATTACCTTCTTGAATTTCTCTATCATTACTAAAAACAACAACACCAACAACATCAGGTTCTAAATTTAAAGCCATTCCCTTAATATTACCATTATTAAATTCAACCATTTCACCGGCTTGAATTTTAGTTAAACCATAACATCTAGCAATACCATCGCTCATTGAAAGAACAATACCTGTTTCTTGTAAACTTTTTTCATCTTTATATTTTTTAATATTTGATTCCAATATATATGATAATTCAATAGCCATATAGGTTATTAAACTATCATATTATAAAATAATTATAAAAATTTATAATTATTAAAAAATATATTAAATATATATTTTTATACCCTTTACGAGAATTGAACTCGTATCTTTGCCGTGAAAAGGCAATGTCCTAACCATTAGACTAAAAGGGCTTTTATTAAATAAAATAAAAATATTTTATTTAATAAAAATAAGAAAAATCGATATGTATTAAAATTTTAGATACACTTTCATGCAAACAACTTTCAAAAATTTTAGGATATAAACCTAATAAAAAGATATTTGCAATTAATATTAAATGTATTAAAAATTCACGATAAGTTAAATCATAATAAATTTTTAAATAAATATTTTGAATATTACCGTAACAAATTCGATTATAAAATAATAAAGAATAAATACCACCTAAAAACATACCAATTGTTGCGAAAACAGCTGTTGTAGTATTATCTTCAAAAATACCTGTTAAAATAAGAATTTCTCCAACAAAACTACTTGAACCTGGAATAGACATATTTGCTAATACATAAATAAATAATGCAATACAAAATAAAGGCATTGTATGTGCTAAACCGCCGTAATAATTAATAAAACGTGTATGATATCTATCATATAAACATCCAATTGAAAAAAATAAACCACTTGATACTAATCCGTGACTAATCATCTGAATAATACTACCCTCTAAACCTTGAATAGTTAAAGAAAATATACCTAAAATAATAAAATTCATATGAGCAACTGAAGCATAAGCAATAATACGTTTTAAATCTGTTTGTCTTATAGCTGTTAATGAAGCATAAATAACTGATATTAAACATAATACTAAAATATAAGGTGTAAAATATAAAGCTGCTTTCGGGAATAAAGGAACTAAAAATCTTATCATACCATATGATCCTAATTTTAATAAAATACCAGCTAATAATACAGAACCTGCTGTAGGTGCCTCAACATGAGCTTCAGGTAACCAAACATGAAACGGTAACATTGGAACTTTAACAGCAAATGATAAAAAAAAAGCTAAGAAATATAATTTTTCATATGAGAAATTAAAATTACTATAATATAATATTTGATAATCTGTAGTACCAACAGTTAAAAATAAATGAATAATAGCTATAAACATAAATAATGAACCTGCTAATGTATACATAAAAAATAAATATGAAGCTTTAATTTTACGTTCTCTTGATCCCCAAATACCAATAATTAAAAACATTGGAATTAATACACTTTCAAAGAAAATATAAAAAATAAGGATATCTAATACACTAAATGAAATAATTAAACAAAATTCTAAAATAAAATATAAAATAAAATATTCTTTTATATTTTTTGTAATAATTTCATAGCTTATTAACATACATATTGGGATCAAGAATGTTGTTAAAATTATAAAAAATAATGAAATACCGTCAAGACCTAAATAAAAATTAATATTAAATTGACTAATCCACTCTATTTTAAATAAATATTGAAAATTAGAAGTTGATTTATCAAATAAAATCCATAAAGGTAATGACATTAAAAAAATGAAAAAAGACATAAAAATACTAAAATTTTTTATAAATTTTTCATTTTTTACAAAAGATAATATAATAACTGCAATCAATGGCAAAATAAGTAAAAAAATTAATATAAACTTATTAAACATAAAAATTTAAATAAATAAAATGGGCGAAAAATGGGACTTGAACCCATAACACTTAGACCCACAATCTAACACTCTACCTTTAAGTTATAATCGCCTTTTTAAATTTTTCTTAAATAATATATAAAATTTAAAAAAGGTTGAATTACTAAATTATTTAAAGGTGGATAATTTTGAGATATTATTTGTTTTAATTTTAAATTTGAATAAATATTATTTTGAATATTTAAATAAATTAATTCAAGTTTTTTAAAAGAAGTTAAATTTTTTATTAAATTTAAATCTTTATCTCCATATATTACTAAAATAGAACCTTGTCCTTTTAATTTTGAAAAAATATGAGTAGTTAAGTTTTGTTTTAAGATTAAAGATTTATAATCTAATTTCTTAAGAATTTTTTTTAAAGATATTATTTCATTAATATTTAAATCATTATAACGAAATATATATATATATTTATAAGTTTGTTTAATTTTTTGTAATTGATTTAATTTATATTTTTTAAAAAATTTAATTTTTTGTTTCAACATATTTTTTAATTAACGATCAATTTCACCAAATACAACATCTAAAGTACCTATAATTGTAACAACATCAGCAATCATATGATTTTTAGCTAAAAAATCTAATGCTTGTAAATGTAAAAATCCTGGTGATTTTATTTTACATCTATAAGGTTTATTTGTGCCATCAGATACTAAATAAACACCATACTCACCTTTAGGTGCTTCAATTACAGTATAAGTTTCTCCACTATTTATACTAATATTTTCTGAATAATATTTAAAATGATGTATTAAAGATTCCATTGAATTTTTAATTTGAATTCGATTTGGATTAGTGATTTTTTTATCATCTAATTTTATAGGACCATTAGGAATTTTATTAAGTATTTGTAAAATAATTCGAATAGATTGTCGCATTTCTTCCATTCTAATTAAATAACGATCATAACAATCACCATTTGTACCAACAGGTATATCAAAGTCTAATTGATCATAAATTTCGTAAGGTTGAGTTTTACGTAAATCCCATGAAATTCCAGATCCACGTAACATTACTCCACTAAAACCTAAATTTAAAGCATCTTTAGCAGAAACAATACCAATATCAACTAATCTTTGTTTCCAAATTCTATTATTAGTTAACATCTCCTCAATTTCATCTAATCGGGTATTAAATTGATCACAAAATATATATATATCATTTAATAATCCTTTAGGTAAATCTTGATTAACCCCACCTGGTCTAAAATAAGCTGCATGCATACGTGCACCTGAAACTCTTTCATAAAATTCCATTAATTTTTCACGTTCTTCAAATCCCCAAAAATAAGGTGTCATAGCTCCTACATCTAAAGCATGACAACAAACAGCTAATAAATGGTTTAAAATACGTGTTATTTCAGAAAATAAAACTCGAATATATTGAGCTCTTAAGGGGATATCGCAATTTAATAATTTTTCAATAGCTAAAACATAAGCATGTTCTTGACACATCATTGAAACATAATCTAATCTATCGAAATAAGGTAAAGCTTGTAAATAATTTTTATATTCTATTAATTTTTCAGTACCTCTATGTAATAAACCTATATGAGAATCAGCTTTTTGAACGACTTCACCATTTAATTCTAAGATTAAACGTAAAACACCGTGCGCAGCTGGATGTTGTGGTCCGAAATTTATAGAAAAATTTTTAATTTTTTTTAATGACATTTTTATTTATTAATTTTTTTTAATCAAAAAAAAATATTTATAAATTAATTTTTATATAAATATATAGCATATATAGTAAGTAAATATTTTAAAAATATTTATTTCTTTTATCACATTATGATTTTTCAAGAAATTTTCAATAATAATTTTGAAATTATTATTCCTGAATTTTTTTTAACAACTATTTTATTAATTTTATTATTATTTGGAGTTTTTTATAAAAAAAATCAAAATATGCAAAAAATTTTGATTATAAAAAATATTACTACTATAATAATATATTTATTATTAATTCTTTTAATATTAACATTAAATATAACAAATATTTCAAATAATATATTAAATGGTGTATTAATTATTAATAATTTTACACAATTTATTAAAGTAATTTTAATTTTATCAACAATTGTTTGTTTTTTAATACAACAAAAATATTTAATACAACAAAAAATAAATGCATATGAAATTAATATATTAATGTTAATATCATTATTAGGTTTAATGTTATTAGTATCGACAAATCATTTAATTACTTTGTATTTAGCAATAGAATTACAAAGTTTAAGTTTTTATATTTTAACATCTACACAAAAAAAATCAATATTATCTATTGAGGCTGGATTAAAATATTTTATTTTAGGATCAATTGCTTCAGGTTTTATATTATTTGGTTCTTCAATAATTTATGCTATTACAGGTTCCTTAAATTTTAATAATATTTTTTTAATATTATCAAATATAAATTTTTTAGAAAATATTAATATTTTAATAAGTTTATCTTATGGATTAATCTTTATTTTAGTTGGTATTTTATTTAAAGTAGGAGCTTCGCCTTTTCATTTTTGGTTACCTGATGTTTATGAAGGTGCTCCTAATAATATTTCTAGTTTTTTTGCTATTGTTCCTAAAATAGCTTTTATTGGTATTTTAATTCGTTTATTTTTTGAAATTTTTTTTAATATTTCATATTTTTTTGAAATTTTTTTTTATATTATTTCATTTTTATCTATGTTAATAGGTGCATTATCCGCATTACAACAAAAAAAAATTAAAAGATTATTAGCTTATAGTTCCATCAGTCATGTAGGTTTTATTTTAATAGGATTTACTTCAAATATGTTAAATAATATTCCATTTATTTTATTATATGTTCTTATTTATATTATAACAAGTATTAATTTATGGACTTCATATTTATCTTTAAATATAAATCATAAACCAATTAAATATTTAACAGATTTATCAAATATACATACTATTAATAAATTAATTGCTATTATTATTATTATAAATATTTTTTCATTAGCAGGTATTCCACCATTAGCAGGTTTTTTTTCAAAATTATTTATATTTTTTTCAGCTATTAAAAATAATTATTTTAGTTTAGTTTTTTTTGGTATTTTAATAAGTGTTTTAAGTTCTTTTTATTATCTAAAAATAATTAAAATTATTTATTTTGAAAAAATATTAAGAAAAATGTATATATCAAAAATAAATAAAATGCAAAGTATAGTGTTAATTATTAATACTCAATTTATTTTATTTTTATTTATTTCCCCTAATATTATATTAGTAAATTTAAACAAAGTTTATTTATATTTATTAATATAATATTTAGTCTGGATAGCTCAGTTGGTTAGAGTAAAAGACTGAAAATCTTTGTGTCGGTGGTTCAAATCCACCTCCAGACAATTTTTATTATTAAAAATATGTATCTTTTAAGAATAACTTTTAAATCATTTCAAAAAATAAAACAACTTAAACAAAATTTATTAAAGTTAAAAAATATTAATAAATTAAAAAATATTCAAATACATGGAATTTTTCAAACAAAAAGTAAAAATAAAATTTTTACTTTATTAAGATCACCTCATGTTAATAAAAAATCACGTGAACATTTTATAATTAAAAATTATACACCAAAAATTGATATAAAATTTAAAAATATTTTTCAATTATTAGATTTTTTAATTTTAATTAAAAAATTTTTATCAAAAAATACATTAATCAATATTAAAATTATAAAAAAAAATTAAAGTTATGCTTATAGCTTAATTGGATAAAGCATTAGATTGCGGATCTATAAAATGAAAGTTCGAGTCTTTCTAAGCATATATTTTATTTTGAAGTATAGCCAAGTGGTAAGGCCTCCGTTTTTGGTACGGAAAATCAAAGGTTCGAATCCTTTTACTTCAAAGGGCCTATAACTCAGTTGGTTAGAGTATACGCCTGATAAGTGTAAAGTCAGTAGTTCAAATCTACTTAGGCCCATAGAATAATTAGCTCAATTGGTAGAGTATTTCGTTTACACCGAAAATGTTAGCGGTTCGAGTCCGTTATTATTCAATTATTAGAAAATAATATGTCAACAATTAATCAATTATTTTTAAAAAAACAAAAACGTTTAGAAAAAAAAAAAAGAAACAAAAGCCCAGCTTTAAAACAATGTCCTCAACGTAAAGGTATTTGTTTAAAAGTTTATAATACAACCCCAAAAAAACCGAATTCAGCTATGCGTAAAGTAGCAAAAGTCCATTTATCTAGCAGATATACAATAATTACGTATATTCCGGGTATAGGACATACTTTACAAGAGCATTCAATTGTATTAATTAGGGGTGGTCGGGTAAAAGATTTACCTGGAGTAAAATATCATGTAATTCGAGGTAAATATGATTTATTGGGTATTTATTCACGCAAAACATCAAGATCAAAATATGGAACTAAAATACGAAGAGTATAAAATAAAAAAATTATTTATAAATATGTTATTAAAAAAAGGTAAAAAAACCTGTTCAGAAAATATATTTAAAAATATTTTAATTAATTTAAAAAAAACTACAAAACAAAAACCTAATTTTATTTTATTTAAATCAATTGATAATTTATTACCTAAATTAAAAGCTATTAGTATCCCTAATAAAAAAAGAAATAAAAAAAAAAAAAAAGATCGTTATTTTTTAATGCTTTTAAATGAAGATAAACAAATTAAAAAATCAGTATCTTGGTTACTTTTAAATACAAATTTAAAAAATTTAACAAGTGAAATTATTCAAACTTCAAAAAATAAAAGTAAAACAATTAATACAAAAAAACAATATTATAAAAATATTAAAAAATTAAAATTTAATCTTATTTTTGATTAAATTATTAAAATTATTTATCAATAAATAATTAATTATTACAAGTTCTTAAATTATTATGAAAAATTATTATTATATTAATAAAAAAAATTTACAAATTGAAACAACAACAACAAATGATTCTAATATCAATAAATTTCAAAATGATTTAAAATTTTTAAAAGAAATCACACAAAATACACAGAATACACAAAATCACCCTTACCATTTAGTAGATCCAAGTCCATGGCCTTTTGTTATTTCATTTGGGCTTTTTTTTTTAACTTTTGGTGGTGCTATGTATTTCCATGGTTATATAGGTAGTAATTTTTTAACTTTAACAGGTTTTTTAATGGTTATTTTAACTATGTATACATGGTTTCGTGATATAGTTAGAGAAGCTGTATATGAAGGTCAACATACAAAACAAGTACAATTAGGTTTAAGAAATGGTATGCTTTTATTTATTTTTAGTGAATTACTATTTTTTATTAGTTTTTTTTGGGCTTTTTTCCATTCTGCTTTAGCACCAACCCCAGAGATTGGGTCGTTATGGCCACCATTAGGTATTGAGACTGTTAATGCTTGGGGTATTCCTTTATTAAATACTATAATTTTATTATCATCAGGAGCAACAATTACATGGGCACATCACTCTATTGTATTCGGTGATAGAAAAAATGCAATTTTAAGTTTAATTATTACTATTTTATTAGCTTTTTTTTTTTCTTTAATTCAAGCATATGAATATATTGAAAGTACTTTTTCAATTTCTGATAGTATTTATGGTACTACTTTTTTTTTATTAACAGGTTTTCATGGTATACATGTTATTGTAGGTACTATTTTTATTATAGTAAGTACTTTAAGATTAATTAATCATCATTTTACAAAACAACACCATTTCGGTTTTGAAGCTGCTGCATGGTATTGGCATTTTGTTGATGTTGTTTGGTTATTTTTATTTGTAGCTGTTTACTGGTGGGGTGGTAATTAATTTATATTTAATAAATTAAAAATCTTTATGTTTAGTCCTTTAGAACAATTTGAAATTTTACCTATTTTTCAAATACCTTTTGTATTTACTAACGCTTCTTTAATCTTAATAATAGGTTTAAGTTATTTATATATTTTTACATGTATAAAAACTAAATTTATTCCAACACGTTTTCAACAAATTTTTGAAATGATTTTTAATGTTACTATTGAATTAACTTATTCAAGTATTGGTAAAGCGGGTAAATATTTTGTTTCATTAATTTTTGTTGTTTTTTTTTTTATTTTATTATGTAATTTAATTGGAATGGTTCCGTACAGTTTTACTGTGACCAGTCATTTAATTATTACTTTTACTTTAGCATTAACTATTTATTTAGGTTTTAACATAATTGGTATAAAAAAACATAAATTAAATTTTTTAAATTTATTATTACCTAGTGGTGCAAGTATAGCATTAGTTCCTATTTTGGTACCTATTGAATTAGTTTCATATATTTTTCGTGTTATTAGTTTACCGGTACGATTATTTGCAAATATGATGGCTGGACATACTTTATTAAAAGTAATTGCAGGATTTGCTTGGACTATGTTAAATGTTAATAGCTTTATTTTTATAGCACATTTTATTCCTTTAATAATTATTGTTTTATTAGTTGGTTTGGAAATAGCCGTAGCTTTAATTCAAGCATATGTTTTTACTATTTTAACATGTATGTATATTAATGATGCATTAAATTTACATTAATGAAATATTCAAATAAAATATAATATTTTTGGAAAAGTAGCTCAGTTGGTTAGAGTGGTAGCTTGTCACGCTATAGGTCGCGGGTTCGAGTCCCGTTTTTTCCGTTTAATTATATTATATCTTAAAAAATTTTTATAAATATGTTATTAAATTATTCAAATATTTTTATATTTTTAGTATTAAGTTTATTTTTATCTATTTTAATTTTCATTTTATCTTTTGGATTAATTAAACAAAAAGATGATTTAGAAAAGTTAACAGCTTATGAATGTGGATTTAATCCTTATGATGATGCTAGAAAAGTTTTTGATGTAAAATTTTATTTAGTAGCTATTCTTTTTATTATTTTCGATTTAGAAGCTGTTTTTGTTTTTCCTTGGGTTTTAACTTTAAGTTCAAATTTTTCATGGGGATTTTGGACTATGATTGAATTTTTAGTTGAATTAGTTATAGGTTTTATTTATATTTGGTGTAGTGATGCTTTAGAATGGTAAATTGAAAAAATATAAATAAAATTTATTGTTATTATTTTAATAAATTCAATAATTTGGATTTATTAAAAAAAATTAAATAATAAATATTTTCGAATATTTTAAATTTATTTTATTTTAATATGTTATTATTAACTTTAATTTTTTTACCTTTTTTAGGTTCAGTAGCAGCTGGACTATTTGGTTTTTATATTGGTCGTAAAGGTTCGGTATTTATAACTACGTTAACAACTTTTTTAAGTTGTATTTTTTCATTAATTATTATATATAATTCAATTACTAATGAATATGAATATATTCTTTATATTTCAAATTGGATTAATAGTGGTTTATTTAATTGTAATTGGTGTTTTTTATTTGACAGTTTAACTATGATAATGTTAGTTGTTGTAACTAGTATTTCAACTTTAGTTCATTTATATTCATCACAATATATGGCCCACGATCCACATTTATCAAGATTTATGTCATATTTATCATTATTTACTTTTTTTATGATTATATTAGTTACTGGTGATAATTTTATGCAAATGTTTGTTGGGTGGGAAGGTGTTGGTTTTTGTTCTTATTTATTAATTAATTTTTGGTTTACAAGATTACAGGCAAATAAAGCAGCTATTAAAGCAATGTTAGTTAATAGAATTAGTGATTTAATTTTACTATTAGGGGTATTAACTATTTTTTATAATATAAGAACAATTGAATATTTTAGTACTTTTGCTGCCATTTCTATTGTAAAAGATTTTAAATTTATTTTTTTTAATTATATTTTAAGTATTATTGATGTAGCTTGTATTTTAATTTTTATAGGAGCAATGGGTAAATCGGCTCAAATTTTTTTACATTTATGGCTACCTGATGCTATGGAAGGTCCTACACCTGTTTCTGCTTTAATACATGCCGCAACAATGGTAACAGCTGGTGTATATTTAACAGCACGTTGTTCACCTATGTTTGAATATTCAATGTTTTCTTTAAAAATAATTACAATTATAGGTGCTTCTACTGCTTTTTTTGCAAGTACTGTCGGATTAGTACAAAATGATTTTAAAAAAATAGTCGCTTATTCTACTTGTAGTCAATTAGGTTATATGTTTTTTGCTTGTGGATTATCAAATTACCCTTTAGCAATTTTCCATTTATCAAATCATGCTTATTTTAAAGCTTTATTATTTCTATGTTCTGGTGCAGTAATTCATGCAATGGGTGATGAGCAAGATATTAGAAAAATGGGGGGTTTACGACGTATCCTACCTTTTACTTATATAATGTTTTTAATAGGTTCATTATCATTAATGGGTTTCCCTTTTTTAACTGGATTTTATTCTAAAGACTTAATTTTAGAAGTCGCTTTTGCTAGTTTTAGTGAAACAGGTCATTTTGCTTATTGGTTAGGTACAATAGGTGCTTTTTTTACTGCATTTTATTCTACTCGTTTATTATTTTTTGCTTTTTTAAGTGAAACGAATGCTTATAAAAATATCATTAAAAATGCTCATGATGTTCCTTTAGAAATGGGAATTCCTTTAGGTTTATTAGCTTTTGGTAGTATTTTTATTGGTTATATTTCTAAAGATATGTTTGTAGGTTTAGGTTCAGATTTTTGGAATAATTCAATTTATATAAATCCATTCAATAATCAAATGATTGATGCTGAATTTTTACCTACTTTTTTTAAATTATTACCAGTTATTTTAAGTTTTTGTGGTTTATTTGGCGCTTTTTATTTATATTTTTTTAAATTTAAATTTTTATATAATTTAAAAATTTCAGAATATGGTCTTTATTTTTATAACTTTTTAAATAGAAAATGGTATTTTGATAAAATTTATTATGAATTTGTTAATCAATATATTTTAAAAATTGGTTATAATGTTACATATAAAATGATTGATAAAGGTTTAATTGAAATGTGCGGTCCTTATGGTTTAACAACAATTTTTTCTTTTTTAAGTCAACAAATAATTTTACTACAAACTGGTTATATTTACCATTATTCTTTATTAATGTTAATTAGTACTATTTTTTTAATAAATATTATTTTCTTTTCTATTATTTATTATTTTAATATTATTACTATTTTATTATTTTTATTTATTTTTTTATTAATTAAATAAAAATAATAAAATATATATCTTTTAAGATAAAATTATATATTTTATGGATTTTGAAACAATTTTTTTTTATACTTTTTCAACTATAGCTTTAACTTCAGCTATATTTGTAATATATTCTACAAATACAATATATTCTGCATTTTTCTTAATATTAGTTTTTACAAATTCGACAGGATTATTATTAATTACAGAAGTTGAATTTTTATCAATAATGTTAATTATTATTTATGTTGGAGCCATTACTGTGTTATTTTTATTTGTTATTATGATGTTAGATGTTAATGTTTTAATTGATAAAAATAAAATAAATAATAATTTTGGTTATTTACCTATTATTTTTTTAATTAGTTTTATTTTTTTTTTAGAAACATTTGTTATGTTTAGTAAAGTTTTTACATCATATTATCATTTAATAAATAATTCTTTTTTTAATCAAGAAGTAAATACTTTATTTTTTTTTAGAGATAGTATGAAAGGTACTTTTGAAATATTTGTTGATGTAAAACCTTTTTTAAAAAATTTTATTAATCAATTGGATACTATTACAAATATTGAAACCATAGGTCAAATTTTATACAGTTATTATGCTTTTTTTTTTTTAGCTGCAGGTATTATATTATTAATTGCCTTAATAGGTGCAGTAACTTTAACAAAAAAAGAAAAAAAAAAAAATTTTAAACAAAATATTTATAAACAACTTTCAAGAAATTCATTAAAAGCTATTTTTAATGTTAATTCACATAAATTTGTTTAAATAAATTTAAAAAAATAAAACTAAAACAACCTTAACTTAATTGGTAGAGTATTAGCCTTCTAAGCTTTAAAATCTTGGTTCGAGTCCAAGAGGTTGTAAACAGTTTTATTTAAAAAAAAATTTAAATTAATTTTATTAAGTAAAAATAATTAAATATTAAAAAATATAAAAAAGAAAATACGTTATTTTACTTTGTCTGTCATTATAAATATTTATTAAATATAAAATAAAATATTATTTTATTTTATATTTAATAAATATTTATAATGATAATAAATTAATTTTATAAATTGAAATATCTCCATATAATTTAAAGAAAACAATCATAATAGCTAATCCAATAGCAGATTCTGCTGCTGCTACGGTTAAAATTAATAATGAAAAAACTTGTCCTATTATATCATCAATTAAAACTGCAAAATAAATAAAATTTAAATTAATTGATAATAATAATAATTCAATAGACATTAAAATAATTATAATATTTTGTCTATTTAAAATTATACCAAATAATCCTAGACAAAATAAAAAAAAAGTAAAAATAAAATGATTTAAAATACTCATAATTAAATTAACCAATTAAAACTAATTAAAATACCAGCAGTATACAAAAACCAACTTAATGTAAAAGGTAAAAATACTTTCCAACCTAAACGCATTAATTGATCATAACGATATCTCGGTAAAACAGCTCTAGCTACTACAAATAAAACAACAAAAAAACATACTTTAATACTAAACCAAAAAGATCCTGGTAAGAAATTAATAAATTTAATACTAAAAGGAAAAGGTGCTAACCATCCACCTAAAAATAAAATAGTAGTTAAACTACTCATTAATAACATATTCGCATATTCTCCTAAAAAAAATAATGCAAATCCCATTGCCGAATATTCAACATTATAACCCGAAACCAGTTCAGCTTCAGCTTCAGGCAAATCAAAAGGGTGTCTATTTGTTTCTGCTAAACAAGATATAAAAAAAATTAAAAAAATAGGAAAAAGAGGGAAACAATACCAAACAGTTTTTTGTGCTAAAACAATAGAAATTAAATTTAAAGATTTAGCACAGATAATTACTGAAAGAATTGAAAATCCAATAGTTAATTCATATGAAATCATTTGTGCTGTTGATCTTAATGCACCTAAAAATGAATATTTTGAGTTACTTGACCAACCACCAATAATAATACCATAAACACCTAATGATGAAATTGCTAATAAATATAAAATACCTATATTTAATTCGGTAAAAAACATACCAAATCCTAAAGGTATAACAGTCCAACTTAATAAACTTAAAAAAAAAGCTAAAATTGGTGCAAATATAAATAAAATTACATCAGCATTACTTGGTAAAATAGTTTCTTTTACAAATAATTTAAGACCATCAGCTAATGGTTGTAATAATCCAAAAGTACCTACAACATTAGGTCCTCTTCTTCTTTGAATAGAAGCTAATACTTTACGTTCAACTAAAGTAAAATAAGCCACAGCAATTAATAAAGGTAATACTAAAATTAAAAATTTTAAAATTGTGTATATCATAATGATTTTGATTGATTTTTAATAATTTTTTTAGAATTAATTAATATTTTTGAATATTGTTCTAATATATTTGTATAATAATTATTTTTAATTAATGAATCTAAAAAATTAATATTAATTTTTAAATGTTTTTTATTAAAATTAAAATTATTTATAATTTTTAATTTTTTTTTTAATAAATAAGGTAAAATATCTGTAATTTTAAAAAATGAAGTTGATTTTGATTGATTTTTACTTATTAAAAACTTATAAATATTTCTATATATTATAGAATCTTTACGTTGTTCGGTATTTAAGTTTAAAATTTGATCATTTTTTTGAATTAAACCTTCTAAATTAATATACATTCCATTTTTTTCTAAAAAAGTTAATCCAGGTAAAATTAAATTAGAATTTTGTGCATCTTTTGTAAAATGATGTCCTTGATAAATAATAAAATTATTTTTAGACATTTTTAATTTATTTTGTAAATTTGTATTAAATAAATAATATAGATTAAAATTATTTAATGAATTTCTTGGTTTTGGGAAAGTAATTTCCAAAAAATTAATTAAAGAAGTTTGTGAATTAAAAAAATTAATATTATTATTAATAAATGATAAATTTTTTAATTTTGAAAAAATAAACGATCCATTTTTTTGATTTATAATATTTTCACCTAAAATAATTAAAGGTTTTTTTGCTTTTTTTAAATCTTTACAAAATAAATGTTTTCCTAATATAATATTTATCAAGGTTTTAAAAGTTAATCCTAAATGTTTTATAGGGTAAGTAAAATTAGTTTTATTACCTATATAAGCTATTTTAAAATTTCCTTTTTTTAAACGATTTATTAGATGAATATTTAAAATAGAACCTTCTTTACGAATATTACTACCAATTATTAAACAAAGATCAGATTCTTCAATAGATTTTAAAGTATTATTAAATAAAAAATTTGAAGTTAAATCTGAATTAATTTTAAAATTTTGATTATTTAAAAAACGTTCATAATTTATATTTAAAATTCCTAATTTATTTAAATTTTTTTTTAATAAAAAAAGTGATTCTAAATCAGTTAAATCACCAATAATACCTTTAATTTTAGAACTATCAGTAGTTATTAATTTTTTATTAATTATATTTAAAGCTTCTAACCATGAAATTTTATGAAAATTATTTTCATCATCTTTTAATAATGGATATTTTAATCGTTGATACTTTAAACTATCGAAGAAATATCTTGTCTTATTTGAAATCCATTCTTTATTAATATTAAAGTTAGTTTTAGGTAAAATACGTACAATTTCGTTATTAAAAATATCAATTTTAATATTTGAACCTATACTGTCTAAAATATCAACACCTTCTTTTTTTTTTAATTCCCATGAACGTGCTTTAAATGTATAAGGTTTTGATGTTAAAGCACCTACAGGACATAAATCAACTAAATTACCAGAAAATTCTGAATTAAAGATTTTTGGATAATAAAAATTAATTTCTGTTTTATTACCACGACCGGTAGTTCCTAAATCATCAATTCCACAAATTTCATTTGCAAAACGAACACAACGTGTACAATGTATACATCTAGTCATAATAGTTTTAATAAAAGGACCACAGTATTTATCTTCTACACCGCGTTTTTTAAAAAAAAAACGACTACGATCAGAACCAAAAATCATAGTTTGATCCTGTAGATCACATTCAGAAGCTTGATCACATATAGGGCAATCTAAAGGATGGTTTATTAGAAGAAATTCTAACACACTTTCACGTGCTTTTTGAACTAAAGGTGTATCAGTAAATATTTTCATATTAGGCATTAAAGGCATAGCACATGAAGCTACTGGTTTAGGTGAATTCTCAATTTCGACTAAACACATTCTACAATTTCCTGCAATTTGTAAATTTTCCTGAAAACAGAATTTAGGAATTTCTATTTTAAAATTATTACAAGCTTGTAATACTGTTAAATTTTTATTAACTTTTAATTTTATATTGTTAATATATATAGTAATCATTAATATGATAAAAAATTAAATATAATATGAATTTATTTTCACTAAAAAGATATATTTTTTTATAAAATATATCTTTATAGAAATTATCAAAGAAGGGATTCGAACCCTTAATGCTTTACAGCTTTACATCCTAAGTGCAACGTGTTTACCAATTTCACCACTTTGATAATAAATAATACCTACTATTGGACTTGAACCAATAACCCTTTAATGGGAACAGATTTTAAATCTATCGTGTTTACCAATTTCACCAAGTAGGCTTGTTATTTTTTTAAATATATGAAAAAAAATAAAATAATAACTTATTTACAATTACATTTATTTGAATTAAAATATAATTTTATTATATTTTTAATTACTTTTTTTTATCTTTTTCTAATTTCATATTATTTTTCAGATCAATTAATATATTTATTAGTTAATAATTTACTTAATAAAAATATGTTAAAATATTTTATCTTTACAAATATTACTGAAATTTTCATTACTAATTTTTTAATAGCAATTTTTATATCAACTTTTATAGTAATTCAATTAAGTATTTTATTAATTTGGTTTTTTTTATCAGAAGGTTTATATAAATTTGAAAATTTTCTTTTTATAAAATTTTATATTTTTTATATTATATTTAATTTTTTTATAATAAATTTAATTTTCAAAAATATTATTCCACATATATGGGATTTTTTATTAAATTTAAATTTTTCAAATTTATATCTTTTAACTATTTATTTTGAACCAAAAATCAATAATTATTTTGATTTTATTTTTTCATCATTTATTTATATATTTATAATATTTATTTATTTTTATTTATTATTTTTTTTTATATTTAATAATATATTTCAACTTAAAATAATTATTAATTTAAGAAAATTTTTTTATTTAAAAATAATAATATTAAGTGCTTTAATTACTCCACCAGATATTTTTAATTTTTTATTAATTTATATTTTATTTATATTAATTTTTGAAATATTTATATATATTTTAATATATTTAAATTATTTTTTTTATAAAATTTAATTTATTTTTATTTAAATTAATATCTGTATCCGTAATAATTCTTTTTCTTTAAAAATTTTTAAATCTAATTGATAATTTTTTAAATACTTAATAGATGTTATTTTTAAAGAAGATCCATTTGTTAAAATAATTTTATTTTTATAGGTAAAAAATTTTTATTTTTATTCATATATTCTAATTTATTTTTTGGCTAGATAACATAATGGTAATGTAAAGGACTGCAAATCCTTTAATGACGGTTCAAATCCGTCTCTAGCTTTTTAAAATTAAAGGATAGAGTGGGATTTGAACCCACGGTATTATTACATACTTCAGTTTTCAAGACTGACACCTTAAACCACTCGATCACCTATCCATTTAAGAAAAAAATTAAGATTAACGTCTTTTTTTTTTTTTTAATCTACAACCATTAAAAGGTTTTGTTGTTTTATCTAAAAGATATCTTATTTTAAAATTTTTTTTTAAATTTTTTAAAACATTATATCTACCTAAACCAGTACCGTGTAAATAAACTTTTAATTTTTTAATTTTTTTAATTTGAAGATATTTATTAATTTTATAAACAATTAATTGAACATTATATGGTGTATTTTTTTTAAATCTTGTTTTTTTTAATGACTTTGTTGACCATTGTTTTAAAAGATTTCCATTATAATTTGTTAAACTTATAATAGTATTTTTTAAACTAGCAGTAATATGCAAATTAGCTAAAATTAAAGGATTTTTTTTTTTTAAATTTTTTTTTATTTTATATTTATTTCTAAAATTATATTTAAATTTAGTATTATTCATAGAATGATAATTTTATTTTTTTTTCTTTTTTTGTACCTTAAAAGGACGTTTATTACGTGAAATACGTTTTTGAATAAAAATTTTTTTTATTTTTTTAGACGTTTGTGCATTTGTATGTGTACGTTGTCCTCTAACGGGTAATCCTTGACTTTGTCTAATTCCACGATTACTTTTAATTTCTACTAATTCATTTAATCTTTCAGTTTTCTCTTTTTTTAAAAGCTGTTCGACTTTTAAATTTTTGTTAATATAATTAACAAGTCGGTTTACGTGGTTGTTTTTAAGTTTATTAAGGGTGATTTGAGGATTAATTCCTATATTTTTACAAATTTTCTTAGATTGAAACTCATTAATACCGTATAATACGGTTAATGAATATAGAATACTTTTTGAATCTGAAATTGTTTTATTAAAAATATATAACATAATAGATTTTATCTATATACCATATAAAATGATAGAAAAAAAAATAAATCCCATAACACCGTCACAACGTCAAACATTTTTATTGAAAAAAAAAAATTTAACTCGAATTTTTAAAATTAAATCTTTAACAAAAGGTTTTCAACGTGCTAATGGTAAAAATAATCAAGGTAAAATAACAGTAAGACATCGAGGGGGTGGACATAAACGTTTATATAGAATAATTAATTTTAATAGATCTAAAAATATAGAAGGTTATGTTATTAAAATTTTATACGATCCAAACCGTTCAGCAAATATTGCTTATATTAAAAAAGATTCAAAATCATATTTAATTTTAGCACCTGAAGGTTTAAAAATTAATCAATATATAAAAAGTTCATCAGATGCTGAATTAAAAGTAGGTAATGCATTACCTTTACAAAATATCCCTATCGGTAGTTTAATACATAATATCAGTCTATACCCACACTCAAGAGGTAAATTAATAAGAAGTGCAGGTACATCAGCGCAATTAATTCAAAAAATTAATAATAAATATGCAAGAATTCGTTTAAATTCTGGCGAATTAAAATTAATTTTATTAACTTGTTTTGCTACATTAGGTGTTGTATCTAATATTAATCATAAAAAAATTAAATTAGGAAAAGCCGGACGTTCACGTTGGTTAAATAGAAGACCTTCTGTACGTGGTGTAGCAAAAAACCCTGTTGATCATCCACACGGGGGTGGTGAAGGTAAAACTAGTGGTGGACGTCCTTCTGTAACACCTCAAGGTAAGATAACTAAAGGAAAACCTACACGTAAGAAAAAAAAAAAAAAATTAATTATTCAATAAAATATGTCTAGAAGTAAATATAAAGGTCCTTTTTTTAAAGTTAATTTATTAAAAAAAAAATGGATGAAAATAACTAATAAAAATTTAACAATATTACCTGAATATAGTAATCATTCTGTAAGTGTTTATAATGGTAAAATATTTATTAATTTAGAAATAAATGATAAAATGATTGGCTTCAAATTTGGTGAATTTATCAATACACGAAAAAAACATATATATAAAAAAAAAAAATAAATTATGGGTCAAAAAATTATACCAATTAGTTTAAGATTAAATAAAAAAAAAAATTGGAATTCAAAATGGATTGTTAATGATAATGAATATTCTAATTTATTACATTTTGATTTAGAAATTAAAAAATATTTTGAAAATATTTTTAATTATAAAAATCTAAAATTAATAGATATAAATATAATAAAAACATCTAATAATATTAATGTATATATTTATATACAAAAAAATGCAAAAAAATATTATAAATTATCTTATAATAAATTAATAAATAATTTAAATATATATTATCCTAATACTAATATTAAACTATTTATTAAAAATATTCAATTTTTTGAATTTATTAAATTACGAAAAAATTTAAAAAAAATTTTTGATAAAATCAAAAAAAAAAATAGAATTAATAAAAATGTTAAAAAAATGATTTATAATTTTAGTTATGCTTTTTATACTAAAAATATTAATATTATAACATTCTATATTAAACAAACACTAGAAAGAAAAAAAACACATAAAAAATTTATCAATAATATTGATAATATGCTTCAAGAATTTTTTCAAATGTTTTCCAATTTTATTGGGTATCGTCTACAATTTAAAGGTCGTTTAAATAAATCAAAACGTAAAAAAAAAATGATTTTTCAAAAAGGAAAAATACCTTTAAATACTTTAGAATATGATATTAAATATCATTTTAATGAATTTAAAACTCCTTCAGGTATTTGTAGTATTAAATTATGGATTTTTTTTAAACCTTTAGAAATAAATTTAAATTCTAAATTTTTAAAAAAAAAAATTAAAAAATCTTAATTATGTTATTTCCAAAAAAAACTAAATATAAAAAACAATTTAAAGGTAAACTTGTAGGTAAAACAACAAAAGGTAATAATATTATTTATGGTAAATATGCAATTAAGGTTTTAGAAGAAACTCGTTTAACTTCTAGACAAATAGAAGCAACTCGTAGAATAATTATTCGAAAAATGAAAAGATTAGGATTTCTTTGGATACGAGTTTTTCCGGATACCCCTGTTACTTCAAAACCTACAGAAAATCGTATGGGTAAAGGGAAAGGCGCTGTTTCTTTTTGGGTAGCAAAAGTTAAAAAAGGCCAGATTTTATATGAAATTAGTGGTATTTCATTAGAAAATGCTAAAAAAGTTTTAAAAGCGGGTTCGAATAAATTACCAGTTAAAACAAAATTTATTTATAAATAATCAGGCTTATAGTTTAATTGGTTAGAGCATACCGCTCATAACGGTGTAGTTGTAGGTTCAAGTCCTACTAAGCCTAATTAAAAATTTTTATTTTAAATGAAAAAATTAAAAAAACAAAAAATTAATAATTTACTAAATTATCAACAATTTTTAAAAAATAATTATTTAAAAAATAAAAAATTTAGATTAAAAGATATTTTATTTAAAAATCAAATTTTATATAATAATAATAATTTAGAATCATATGTAATTGAATTTAATAATTATGAAAATATTTATTTACCTTTTACTTCAATAAAAATAGATGAAATTTCAACAATTGCTGTAAAATATGAAAATATAATATTATTTAATTATGATTTAACTTATAATATATTACATCAATTTAATAAAATAATGTTCCAATACATATTGAAAAAAAAAGAGGATTCAATAAAAGGACGTTTATTAGGAGGTAATTGGAATAATAAAAAAATCTTTATTTCGATTTTAGGATTTGTTTTTTCTATGAAACCTGTTAATTTAAATAATGCTTTAAATTATAAAAAAAAATTTTATTTTAATAAATATAATAAAAAAAGTTTTTATAAAAAAAGAATTAATACTACTAGGTTAATTAATTGTTATAAATTAAAATATTTAAATTTTAAAGTTAATAATTTTAAAAAAACAAAAAAAGAATTTTCAAGACTTTTATACATTCAAACTGTTATTCAAAATCAAAAAATAAAAAATAATAGTTTAAAATAAAAATAAAAGTGTTCTTTCAAGAAAAATATATGTTGAAGAAATAAAATTTTAACAATAAATTATGCCACAATTCGATCAATTTTCATTTTTTAATCAAGTTTCATGGTTTTTATTTTTTTTTTTTAATTTTTATTTTTTTGTTACTTATTTTTTTTTACCTAAAATTTGTTACAATTTAAAATTTAGAAAAAAAAAAATAATTTTTGATATTAAAAAAAAAAATCAAATTAATTTTGAAAAAAATAATATTATTTTTTTTTTTAATAATTCTTATAAAATATTTTGTTCTAATTTTGAATTATTTTTTAATAAAAAATTATCAATTTATAAAAAAAATCAAGAAATTAAAATACATAAAACTCCGATTTTTAATACTTTATTAAAACAAAAAATTAATAGTTTTTTAAATCAAAAATTTTTATTATTTAAAAAAATTTTTATAATAGTTAATTAAAAATCTAATTAACTTAAAAATAAGTGTATAGCTCAGTTGGTAGAGCACCGGACTTTTAATCCGATGGTCTTGGGTTCAAGTCCCAATACACTTATTAGGGGATATATTTCAACTGGTAGAAAGTATGTTTTGCAAATATAAGGTTATCGGTTCGAATCCGATTATCTCCATAATTATTATATAATTTTATGCAAAAAAAAATTAAAAAAAATATTAAACAACGTTATTTATTTAAAAATTTAGAAAAAAATAGATTAACATTAAAAATTATTTCAAAAAATTTAAATATTCAAAAAGATTTAAGATGGAAATTACAACAAAAATGGTTTTTTTTTCATCAAAATTCATCAATTACTCGAATTAAAAATTTATGTGTTTTAACAGGACGTCCTAAAAGTGTTTATCGTTTATTTAAAATCTCGAGAATCCAATTACGTAAATTAGCATCAAAAGGTTTTTTACCTGGTGTTTCAAAATATAGTTGGTAAATTTAGTATATATATGATTATAACAGATACTCTTTCAAATTTATTTTCAAAAATAAAAAACGGTTACTTAGCAAAAAAATCAAAAATAATACAGCACAAATCAAAACAAAGTATAAATATTTTAAATATTTTAGTTAAAGAAGGTTTTATAAAAAGTTATAAAATAAATTCAAAAAATCAATTAGATATTTATTTGAAATATAAAAAAAATAAAGCAGTTATTATTGGTATAAAACGTTTATCTAAACCTGGAAAACGTTTATATATAACTAATAAAGATTTATATAAAAAAAAAACAGGATTTTATATTATTTCAACATCTATAGGTATTTTAACTGATTTACAGGCTAAAAAATTAAATGTAGGTGGTGAATTAATTTGTAAAATTTTTTAAAAAAAATATGATTAAAATTTTAAAAAAAAATATTAAATTTAAAAATAAAAATTTTCTTAAAAGTCCTTTAGGAAATATTCAACTTTTTTTTATAGATAAAACTTTTTTTTTTCCAAAAAATATAAAAATTTCTACTAAAAATAAAACAATTTTTTTTGAGACATCTTTAGGTTTATTATCTTTAACATTTATTGATAATATTTATTTTTTTTTAATAAAAAATAAATTATTAATAAATGTTAATATTGATAAAAATAAAAAAAGTATTTTACATTTATATAATAAATTAATTAAAATTAAAATAAAAGGTGTTTTACAGGGTTTTAAAATTAGTTTACTTTTAAAGGGTATAGGTTTTAAAGCTTTTATTGAAAATAATAATCTAATTTTGAAATTAGGATTTAGTCATCATATTATAATACCAATTCCTTCAAACATTGAAATTATTAATCAAATAAATATCTTAATTTTTAGTAGTATAGATTATATTTTTCTAAATCAATTTGTACATTATATTAGAAATCATAAAAAGCCTGAACCTTATAAAGGGAAAGGTTTATTATTAAAAAATGAAAAAATTTTACAAAAAGAAGGAAAAAAAAGTAAAAAATAATTAAATATGATAAAAAAAAAAAAAAATAATAATAATATATTATTAAATTTATTATTTAAATCGAAAAACATGTATGGAGAATCATTAGTTTATACAAATAAAGAAATTTTACCATTTATATACGGAAGTCGACATGATTATACAATCATTAATTTAAAAGATGTTTCATTATTTTTAAAACGTATTTTTAAATTAATAAAATATATGTTACAACAAAATGAAAAAATTTTAATAATAGGAAATAATAATGAGGTTCAATTTTTATTAAATACATCTTTTGTAAAAAAAAATCCAAATATCATTTTTTTTAATAAAGAATGGATAAATGGTCTAATTACTAATAAAATAATGAATACAACTTTTAATAAAATAATTAATTATTTACTTAAAGAAAATGAAATAAAACTAATTTTAATCATTAAAAGTTCAATAAAAGATACTTTTTTAAATCAAGAGCTTTCTACTTTAAAAATTCCAATTATTTCATTAATAAATACAAATCAAACAATTAAAAATATAGATTATCCTATTATAACAAATTCTAGAAATATTCAATCAATATATACGTTAATGTATTTATTACGTAAAATATTTTAATAAAATAATATGAATAAATTAAAACCAAGAAATAAAATATGTTTTCAAAATAATAAAAACATACATAAAAATTTAAACTTATTAAAATTAAACTCAAAAAAATGGAATTTATTTAAAAAAAAATTAAGATATCGAAAAGAAATAAAACCTGAAAAAAGAAAAAAATTTTTTCAAAAAAGATTATTTGAAAAACAACAATTTCGAAATTTTTATGGATGTATTCATGAATATCAATTAAAAAATATATTTAGAAAGTTATCAAAAAAAGATAATAAAATAAATATATTTAAAAAATTTATTATTTTATTAGAAAGTCGTTTAGATATAAATCTTGTAAGATTAAAATTAGTTAAAACAATTTTTAAAGCAAAACAATTAATTAATCATAGAAAAATAAAAGTTAATAATAAAATTATTAGTAAACCTAATTTTATATTACAAAAGGGTGATATTATCCATATTATTAAATAAATATGCAAAAAAATAAAAAAAATTATCAAAAAAATAAAAAATTTAATAAACAGCATTTTAATCAAAAAGATAATAAATATTCTTATTCTTATAAAAAATATAATAAAAATTCATATAAGAATAAAAATACTATTTATTACATCTTAGGTGAAAAAAGACCTTTAAGGCCATTAACAACTGCATATTTACATAGAAATAAAAAAATAAAAACAGGTATTTTTTTTAAAGAACCTACATTTAAAACTATATTATACCCTTTTTATTTAAATTTAAAATTAATTAATGAATATTTAAAAAAAAAATAAAA